CAATTCGTGTTAAAGGTTTTGCCATATTTTATCATCTCATAAATATAAGTCAGCGGTCTATGGATATATCCATTTTATGTCAAAATGGATCCTTTCTTTTTTTTTTCCATCGGATCCTTTAGAGTGTTCTCGTTTAGAAAGATTATCCTTGTCTTTGTTTATGTCTTGGGTTGAAGCAAATTATTAAAATTCGTCCCCGTCTACGTATCAGTCGACATTTTTCACAAATTTTACGAACAGAAGCTCTTATTTTCATATTTGTCATCCCTTAATTTTTGAATATACATAATTTTTTTTGAAGAAACTAAGTTTCTTTAAATTTTTAAATCTTAAATTCTATTCCTACGAAAGGCGAAAGGGCTTTTAAAGTTGAAAGAAAAAATTGTCTAATCATTGAAATTTTTTTATGGAGTCTATAAATTAGACGTGCTCGGATCGAATTATAAGTACTTTGATACTATCTCGTGGTGGTAGTATACGTAAAAAAAATTATCTTGGCTAAAAGATAACCTAAAACCAGATCTTGATTATCTAAACGAACTTGGAACATATTATTGAAATTTAAAAAGTGATTCAGATTTAGTAATTAAACTTTCCAAAATTCATTTTTGTTCTTTCATCCCATCGCAAATCCTCTTGAAGTATTAACTAATGTAAGAGGAATCGAGAGGAATGGTATTAGAAACCTATTCTTTAAATCTCTTTTTTTTTTTTATTTAACAAATAAATAAGAAGTTTGGGTCGAATTCGGATATTAAAAAGATTACCATATATAACACAAGATTTCTCCGCCAATTCTTTCGAGTCGAGCTTCCCGGTCTGTCATTATACCTCGAGAAGTAGAAAGAATTACAATGCCCATCCCACCCAAAATTCTAGGAATTTTTTGATAGTTAGAATAAATTCGTAAACCTGGTCGGCTGATTCGTTTTAAATTTAGACTAGTTCTATATGGTCCTTTCTTCTTCCTTCTATGGCGTAGGATTAAAACAAAAAATTTTTTGTTTTCTTCCCGATGTTTCCTTACATTTTCAATAAAACCCTCTCGTAAGAGTATTTTAATAATGTTTTCGGTGATGTTAGTAGCTGCTATTCGAACGATTCCTTTTCTATTCATGTCAGCATTTCGTATAGAGGTTATTATCTCAGCAATAGGATCCCTACCCATGATAAAGTAAAATTATTATTTTTCGCTAGTTTTGATATAATCAACATACTCTTGGTTTTTGTTAATTAATTATTTTATTTAATCTCTGAATTTTCATTTTCTTATTATTTAATTAAAGGTATATGCGTGAAACACAATTTACTAATTAATTTGATTTGATTAATTCTATTTCGTTTTTATTCAACTAATTAAAATACTATAACTATAATACTAAATACTATAACTATATCATGGTCTCCTCTTAATCTGAAATTTTCTATCTTATATCGTCTAATTTTTTATCTTATAAGACCTCAGGTGCTAATGAAACAATTTTAGTAAAATTTAATTGTCTCAATTCCCGGGCAATTGCACCAAAAATTCGAGTTCCTTTTGGATTTCCCTCTTGATCAATGACAACTGCAGCATTGTCATCGTATCTTATTATTATACCGTTATTACGTTTAAGTTCTTTACAAGTACGTACAATTACAGCTCTGATTACTTCTGATCTTTCTAGAGGTGAATTTGGTGCTGCTTCCTTGATCACAGCAACAATAACGTCACCGATATGAGCATATCGGCGATTACTAGTCCCTATGATTCGAATACACATCAATTCTTGGGCTCCGCTGTTATCTGCTACATTCAAATGGGTTTGAGATTGGATCATATCATTTTTTTTTTTTTTATTTGTTATTTAAATGCAAAGGAAAAAAAAGATATATTGTTTGTCCAAAACAAAAAAAGAAACTTCCACTTTTTTTTAGTATACAAAAGGTCTTTTTCCTTTGGTTCTATATTCCTATTTTGAAATAAGGAATTGAGTTCGTATAGGCATTTTTGATGCTGCTATTGACATAGACTTTTTTGCGATATTTTCTGCTACTCCGCCCATTTCATAAAGTATTCTACCCGGTTTAACGACAGCTACCCAATATTCGGGAGATCCTTTCCCCGAACCCATCCGTGTTTCCGTAGGTCTTAAAGTAACGGGTTTGTCGGGAAATATACGTACCCATATTTTTCCACCGCGGCGTGCATTTCGTGTCATTGCTCGTCGTCCGGCTTCTATTTGTCTAGATGTAATCCAAGCAGATTCAAGTGCTTGAAGAGCATATCTTCCAAAACAAATACGATTTCCTCGAAAAGCTATTCCTTTCATTCTTCCTCGATGTTGTTTACGGAATCGGGTTCTTTTGGGGTTATAGTTGATGGTTCTTTCTCATCTCAATTCCATCTCTACTACAGAACCGGACATGAGAATTTCTTCTCATCCAGCTCCTCGCGAATGAAATGATTAAAAAAAAAATATCCATGTCTTTTACGAATAAAATAATATATTAAATCATCGTATTCTTTGATATTTTACTTAATTTAGTTAAATCTATTTATTTTAATTTATTTCTTACTTATTAGATCTATTTATTAGTATTAAAATCTTAGATTATTAGATTATTAGAATAGGATATTAGGTAGAATAGAATATTAGTAGAATAAAAATTTGTATCTATCTAATATATATAAATTAGAATCTATATTCTATTTTATAGTTCTACTAGTTCTAGATCTAATAGTTCTAGATATAAATAGAAAAAATTCTCTATAATTAATGTCTATAACTAGAATAATTTTTTCTATTTTATTTGTTTATTTTCGATAATCTTGTTTTTGTTATTTGTTATAATATAAGGTTGTAACAAATTTTTTTATATATTCGAATTAGGATATCAGATTGATCAAATTTAGCAATCAAAAAGAATATAAAACAAATCTTCGCGGGCGAATATTTCCTCTTGCATATTTGGTCTTTCAATAGTTATTTTATTTGTAGAGGTAACCCATGATCTCTCATAATAAAATAAATCGATTGTCTTCTGGTTCCTTTCGCTATCCTCCCAATAAATCATTAAGATTTGTTTTCAGTAAAATCATATGTATTTACAGGTTACATCGTTCCCATCACTTCTCAATTAATGTTTAGGTCTTATTTTTCCAACGGAGCCTCTAATAAAATAAAAATTGTTCTTGAGTCAATCTTCTCAGTCTGGAGTGAATCAAGGCTCTTGATTTTTTGTTTTATCAACAGATTAGTTTAATTTAAAATCAATTGGTATGGATGCTTTACTACATTAGCTTTTATGTGATGACTCATAGACCTTACATATTGGAATTTTATATCATTGATATTCTTTTTCTTTCTTTCACCCTTCCACTTATCTGCATAATTTTCTATTTTTATTTCTAAAGCATAATCAGATTGGTTTTTTTTTGTTTGTGCAAAAAGGATTTAAATTGCTACAATGATATGACTAATATATCATATCTTGACTCTTTTTTTGTATCCAGATAATGCAAAGCGATGGGTTGGTTATTAGTTGTATAATTATTAGTTCATACTCTGGTCAGTCCGTTTTTTCTTTTTTATCTGGACTCTAAAAAACCAACGAGTCACACACTAAGCATAGCAATTATATTACTCAATTTTTTATTTTATTTAATTTTATTCAACCCTATATAAATAGAATTAGAAGAATTAGAAATAGCCATATCTAGTTAAATTATTAATCTAGTTAAATTATTAATATTAAATTAATTCTATAGTGTAAAAAGTGTAAAATTATAAATTATTAAATTAATATTTTACTATTTTAATTTAATAGTTAATAGAATTAGAATTGTTTCTTTTTGTTTTGATTAAACAAAAAAAAAGAATGAAGGATTTTGTTCTTTTTTGTTTTCTTCTAGCAATGGATAGAATGGAAAAACCAAGTCAAGTAAGGGTTTATTATTTCTTGTCTAGAAATGTCCAAATTTTTATGCCCAATACCCCATAAATAGTTCTAACTGTATACGAGCAATAATAAATTTTAGCGAGAATGGTTTGCAGAGGAACCCTACCTTCTCGAATCCATTCGACTCGTGCAATTTCTTTTCCATCAAGACGTCCCGCAATTTGTACTTGAATTCCTTTTGTATCTGCCTGTTCAGTTAATTCAATAGCTTTTTTCATTGCTTTACGAAAAGAAACTCTATTCTTTAATTGTCCAGCTATAAATTCTGCAAGGATATTAGGGTTCCTATAAGGATTTGAAATTCTTGTGATAACAATATTGAGTTTTCGGTTTACACAATTAAGTTCTTTTTGTACATGTATCTGTAATTCTTCGATTCGTTTGGGTCTACTTTCTATTAATAATTTTGGGAATCCCATATATATTATGACCTGAATCACATCGATTCGTTTTTGAATCTCTATACGTGCAATTCCCTCAACGCCAGAAGATATTTTTGTATTTTTTTTTACAAAATTCTTGATAGAGTTTCTTATTTTTTGATCTTCTTGTAGACCCTCAGAGTAATTTTTTGGTTGTGCAAACCAAAGAGAATGATGACTTTGGGTTGTACCAAGTCTAAAACCAAGTGGATTTATTTTTTGTCCCATAATCCCCCACTACTTAACTATACATATTGTCAAATCTCATATCCGTGGATTTTTTTTTATCCATCTCTGGTTTTTTTTTTAAGAATATGTTAGATTCTTCATACTTCTTTATATCCTATTCTTTATATAAAGATCTTCTTATTTTTTATATAAACAGTTCCATATTCTTTATATTCTTTATAATATTCTTTATATAAAGATATATTTTTTAATACAATAGTTATATGACAAGTCGATTTTTTTATTAGATAACCCCGTCCCCGAGCCTGAGGTTTTAATTTTTTCACACTAGTACCGTCGTTAACCTCGGCTTTACTAATAATTAAATCGGATTCGTTGAAAACCATATTGTGATTAGCATTTGCTGCTGCAGAAGAAATCAATTTTAAAATGGGATAAGATGCTCGA